TCATTAAGTATTTCATCTTTAGACCAAAAACATGCAAAGGGAGGAATACCACAAAGAGAAAGTGTACCTAGTAAAAAAGAAATTTTTGTAATTGGAACATGTTTTGTTAAACCGCCCATAAGAACCATATTCTGACTTTTATCGGGAGAATATCCAACAATAGCCTCCATTGAATGAATAATTGATCCAGATCCTAAAAACAACAAAGCTTTTGAATAGGCGTGAGTAATCAAATGAAATAAAGCGGCTCGAGAAGAGCCCAGACCTAAAGCTAACATGATATAGCCCAATTGAGACATTGTAGAATAAGCTAAACTTCTCTTAATATCTTTTTGAGCAAGAGCTAAAGTAGCTCCTAATAGTACTGTTAATATACCTATTAAGGCTATTAAATTCATAACGTAAGGTATGACTAAGAAAAGAGGAAGAAGGCGAGCTACAAGAAAAATGCCTGCTGCTACTATCGTAGCAGCATGTATGAGAGCGGAAATAGGAGTAGGCCCTTCCATGGCATCTGGTAACCACACATGAAGGGGAAACTGCGCGGATTTAGCAACTGCACCGGAAAATAATAGCAAGGAGCATAAAGTAACAAATAACAAATCAATCTCATTATTATAAATTAAGTTGTTGAATATTTCGAACAAATCCCGAAATTCGAAACTACCTGTTATCCAATAAAGACCTAAAATTCCTAATAATAAACCAAAATCCCCGACACGGTTAGTTATAAACGCCTTTTGACACGCATTACCCACAAGAGGGCGTGTAAACCAAAAACCGATTAATAGATAAGAACACATCCCAACCAATTCCCAAAAAATATAAATTTGTATTAAATTACAACTCGAGACTAAACCCAACATTGAACTATTGAAAAAACTCATAGAAGCAAAAAATCGCAAATATCCTTGATCATGAGACATATAATTGTCGCTATAAATAAGCACCATGATTCCAACAGTAGTGATCAATATTAACATAATAGAAGTCAGTGGGTCGATCAAATAGCCGAATTCTAAAGAAAAATCATTATTGATAGTCCAAGACCACACTGATTTATAGATGGAACTGCTATGGATTTGCTGAAGAAGGAGATTTAGTGAAAAAAGCATAACTATACTTAACAAAAAAACACTAGAAAAAGACAACATAGGGCGAATTTTTTTTGTTACTGTCGGAAAAAGTAGAAGCCCCCCCACTATTCCCATAGGAACTGGAAGTGTAATAAAAGGGATGATTCCGGAATATTGATATATATGTTCCATAATTTTTTTTTAATCAATTATCTTTGACTCCCTCGTTTTTGTCCCTTTTGAAAAGAGCCAGTCAATAAAAAAAAGCAAAATATGCAAAACTTAACTAAAATTTGATATTCTTAATTATTCTAAATCTGAATCTTTTCAAAGAACTTCACATATTCAAATCAATAAGTTAGACTTGGTCAAATAATATGATATATCCAAGTTATTAGTAAAAAACCTACTTACTTTTTTGATTAATATTAACTAATATTAATCAATATTTTTATAAAGATCTAAAAAATGAAAAGTTTTTTTAGGAATTACGAGAATTTCTATCTATAGAGAAAGGATAAAGAATTATAGCAAAAACAGTACTTGATTTTTATATGAATCGGAAAAAACTGTGCATATCTTGCCCCAATTAAATCATAACTTCTTTGTAGTTCGTTTATCTCGAATCAGAATCATTAAACGATCCATTTTTGAACGGATTTATTATCTTCGAAAAGACATTTATATTTGTCAGAAATTCGACGATATTGAATACTTTACATGGAATTCAAAAAAGAACTCACTAAAATGTCTTTTATAAAATCATGTACCCTTTAATAGATTAACTAATCCCGTCTCATTTCATTTTATTTAAATTGAAAATTTGGTATACTTCCCTTGACCTTGCTCGAAAAAGTTTTGTATTAGATACGCATGGCTTAGGCTTTTGAATGTCTTGATATATTTTATTCCATGTATATTACATGTATAAATGTAGCATAACGAAAATAGACAGAAATCGAAATGAAAATGAATAAGTTTTTTAGAAAAATAGTAGAATCTAAGAAAAAAAAAGGATACTATACTGAATAGTAAAGATAAAGAACAATTGGTTTTTAACCAAAAAATGTCTTTCACATCCAATTCTAGCAATGAGTAACCTCAAAATTTGTGAATGGCAGTTCCAAAAAAGCGCACTTCTATAACAAAAAAGCGTATTCGTAAAAATAGTTGGAAAAGAAAGGGATTTTGGGCAGCGTTGAAAGCCTTTTCATTAGCGAAATCCCTTGCTACGGGGAATTCAAAAAGTTTTTTTTGTGCGACAAATACAAATAAAAAATCAAAGGATGAAATAATCTAACTTGTCCTGAATCGAAAAAAGTCTAGTTTTTTTTCTAATTTCTAATCTAAAATGGAAAAAAGGCTTTTCATTCACTAATGTTTTGAATTGATCAATATTAAATTGAACTCGTTTTTATTTGAGGATATGTCGAATGCAAAGTCTGTTATCTACTGAATCCTCAAATTATCAAATTATACTTTTTGTTTAAAAAAATACAAAATACAAGACACAAGGTTTCAACTTTCTTTTTCGTCTCTTTGATCATTTTCGAGGGATGGGGATTATTGTTTTCCCCATCGACCTTTCTAACCACCTATCACAATAAAAAAAATAAGGATTATGATTAGAACGTCCAAATCCCTATTAAAATTAAAGGGTTTTTGATTCATCAATTTTGATCTTTCCTAGCCTAAAAAAGATTTCATTGAATTGACTCTTTCAATCTCGACGATTGAATAATAATTAGTTATTATGATTTCTAGCAAGCCGCTATGGTGAAATCGGTAGACACGCTGCTCTTAGGAAGCAGTGCTAGAGCATCTCGGTTCGAGTCCGAGTAGCGGCATGTCAATTTATCTCTAAAAAGTTCCTATAATGAATTCAATTACTTATTTGAATTGATTCTATAGAATCCTGGGGACCTTTTCTTTTATGATATTTTCTACTTTAGAGCATATATTAACTCATATATCCGTTTCGGTTGTTTCCATTGTAATTACAATTCATTTGATAACTATATTACTTGATGAAATGGTCGGACTATATGAGTCGTCAGAAAAGGGAACGATAGCCACTTTTTTCTGTATAACTGGATTATTAGTTATTCGTTGGATTTATTTGGGACATTTACCATTAAGTAATTTATATGAATCATTAGTCTTTCTTTCATGGAGTTTATCCACTATTCATATAATTCCGTATTTTAAAAAACATCAAAAAAATTTAAGCCTAATAACCGCGCCAAGTGCACTTTTTACCCAAGGCTTTGCTACTTCCGGTTTTTTAAATGAAATGCATCAGTCTGCACTATTAGTACCGGCTCTCCAATCCCAGTGGTTAGTAATGCACGTAAGTATGATGGTATTGGCCTATGCGGCCCTTTTATGTGGATCATTATTATCAGTGGCTCTTCTAGTCATTACATTTCGAAAAATCATAAGGATTCTTTTTCTTTTGAAAAGCAATAATTTTTTAAATAAATCTTTTTTCTTTGATGAGATTCAATACATGAACGGAAGTGGCAGTGTTTTACGAAACACTTATTTTCTTTCTTCTAAAAATTATTACAGGTCTCAGTTGATTCAACAATTAGATTCTTGGAGTTATCATATTATTAGTATAGGATTTATCCTTTTAACTATGGGTATTCTTTCGGGAGCAGTCTGGGCTAATGAGGCATGGGGATCATATTGGAGTTGGGACCCAAAGGAAACTTGGGCATTTATTACTTGGGCAATATTCGCAATTTATTTACATACTAGAACACATAAAAAATGGGAAGGTGTAAATTCCGCAATTGTGGCTTTTATAGGCTTTCTTCTAATTTGGATATGTTATTTAGGAGTTAATCTATTAGGAATAGGGCTCCACAGTTATGGTTCATTTACATTAATATATAATTGAATTTAAGACAAAAAAAGAGGGTCTTGGTCTTGACAAAAACAACCATAGGACAGCGTATAAGTCTATATAAGAAACTGTGTGTAAACGCCGTCCATCGAGAACCATTTGAATCATTTATTACTTGATTCAAATGGTTCTGTCAAACGGCACACTATCCAGTTACAATTTGTTTTTTTAACTTCAAAAAAGACAAAAAGCCTTTATTTCCATTTTTTTGAATTATCTAATTATTCATTTTTTGTAGAATTCTAAATTAATAATTAGATAAAATAGCCTCGACCTTGTCACCTGATAATGAGAAAACGAAGTCCGGATAAATGCCAATACCTATTACAGGTAGAAGGATAGAGATTGAAACAAACAACTCTCGCGGTCCAAAATCCAAAAAAGGAGAGTTTGAGGCATTAAATAGCTTGTATCCATAGAACATCTGGTGTAACATAGACAATAAATAAACAGGAGTTAATATCGTTCCAATTGCCATGACAAAAGTAATTAGTATTTTTGCCAGTAAAAGAAATTTTTGGCTAGTAATTATTCCAAAAAATATTATCAATTCTGCAAAAAAACCGCTCATGCCAGGTAATGCAAGAGAAGCCATTGATGAGATACTGAACATCGTGAATATTTTTGGAACCGAGATAGCCATTCCTCCCATTTTATCGAGATAAAGAAGACGTATTCTATCATAACTCGTTCCTGCCACGAAAAAAAGTGCAGCACCGATAAATCCATGAGATATTATTTGTAAAAGAGCTCCATTAAGTCCCGTATCACTTAGAGAGCAAATTCCTATAATTATAAAACCCATATGAGATACCGAGGAATAGGCTATTCTTTTTTTTAAATTACGTTGACCAGGAGATGTTGAAGCTGCATAAATTATTTGAATTGTGCCTATTATTATCAACCAGGGAGAAACTAGAGAGTGAGCATGGGGTAATAATTCCATATTGATCCGAACCAACCCATATGCTCCCATTTTTAATAAGATTCCGGCTAGAAGCATACAAGTGCTGTAATGTGCCTCTCCGTGAGTATCTGGTAACCATGTATGTAAGGGTATAATCGGTAATTTGACAGCAAAAGCAATAAGAAATCCAATATAGAATATTATTTCCAGCGCTAAAGGATATGGTTGATTGGCTGATGTTTCAAAATTTAATGTTGGCTCGTTGGAACCATATAAACAGATACCCAGAATTCCTATTAATAAAAAAAGGGAACCCCCTGCGGTGTATAAAATAAACTTTGTAGCTGAATACAAACGTTGCTTTCCCCCCCACATAAATAGAAGTAGATAAACGGGAATTAATTCTAACTCCCACATGATGAAAAAAAGTAAAAGATCTCGAGAAGAAAATAATCCTATTTGACCACTATACATGGCTAGCATCAAGAAATGGAATAATCTGGAATCTCGAGTAACTGGCCAAGCCGCTAAAGTAGCTAAAGTAGTGATAAATCCTGTCAGTAAAATGGGTCCTATAGAAAGTCCATCTATTCCCAATCTCCAGTAAAAACCAAAAAAATCGACCCACTTATAATTCTCCCCCAATTGAATTAATAGATCGTCCGATTGGAAACGATAGCAGAATACGTAGGTCATTAAAAGAAGTTCTAATACGCATATACATATAGCATACCACCTAATTGCTTTATTTCCTCCCTGAGGCTGAGGCAGAAAGAAAATTAAGGAACCTGCGGATATCGGAAAGACTACAAAGATTGTTAACCAAGGAAAAAAATTCGTGATAAAGACAAGATAGACTTGGACCAAAAAAACCCGTGCTCAAAACAGAATATATTTCTATTTTTTTGTTTCGAGTACGGGTTTTATCGATAAAAAAAGAATGTATTCAAACCATGTTGTTGGAAATGGGTCAATAAGCTAGACCCATGCTTCGAGTTGTTTCATGCCATAAATAAACTCGAACACTCAAAAAATCCGTTGGACAGGCCGATTCACATCTCTTACAGCCGACGCAGTCCTCTGTTCTTGGAGCAGAAGCAATTTGCTTAGCTTTACATCCGTCCCAAGGTATCATTTCTAATACATCCGTGGGGCAGGCTCGGACGCATTGAGTACACCCTATACATGTATCATAAATCTTTACTGAATGCGACATTGGGTCTATAAATTTTTGAACGTCATAAATTTTGATCTAATAATTTTAGAAATGAATCATATCTTTATATACTAGATGAATCAATAATTGACAAGAATTTTTTGAATCAATTCTGGATCGAGGCATGTGCATGAAAAAGGGCCAATAGACTTTCATTTCGTACGTTTTGACAAAGATAATTATATAGCATACATGCTAATTCGAATTAATGAATATTATACTTTATATGATTAATACTACTTATTCAACAAATTAGATTGATTGATACGCGTTGATTTTCTGCTACGATAAACTGACGAAACAATAGCCGGTCCAATAGCTGCTTCAGCCGCTGCAATAGCTATAACAAATATTGAGCAAATAGTTCCTTTTAATTGGCGACTATCAAAAAAATCAGAAAATGTTACGAAATTTATATTAACTGCATTCATTAGAAGTTCAAGACACATAAGGGCTCTAACCATATTTTGGCTCGTGATCAATCCATAAATACCTATACAAAATAAATAGGCACTCAAAACAAGTATATGTTCTAACATCATTGACCAACTCCTTCGCAATTTAGATTTATTTCAATATGAAAAAAAACGAAACAGAGTCGATTGACTCGAATATAACAAGTAAAGAAAAAAAGAATATATTGGTAATAGATCGAATAAAAGAAGTTATATTTTGAATATATTTCAGTTTATACACGAATAATCTTCAAATAGAATTAAAGGAAACTCTATGTGATAAGACAAAACAAAGTTTCATTTTGATTACTTTGATTACTGCGGCTAGGTCTACGGCTTTACTATTGTTACTGACGAGCCGCAGCAATTGCGCCTATTAACGCAACTAAAAGAATTATTGAAATGAGTTCAAATGGAAGAAAAAAATCTGTTGATAAATGAATTCCAATTTGTTGACTATTAGTTATCAAATCTTTCTCTATAATCTGGTTTGATCTTGTAGTCCAAATAATCCCATACCATGACGTATCTGGAATAGTAGTAATTAGTAAAAGAAAAATACTTGTACAAACCAGTGAAGTAACCCCACCCCCAACGTTCCAAAGATAAAAAGCGTTGTGATATTCTGAACCATTCATGAACATCACAGCAAATATGATTAAAACATTTATGGCTCCTACGTAAATAAGGAGTTGTGCGGCAGCTATAAAATAGGAATTTGATAAAATATAGAATAAGGCTATACAAATAAGAACCAATCCCAATGAAAAGGCGGAATAAATTGGGTTGTTAAGCAATACCACCCCTAAACCTAATAATATAAGGCCCAATCCCATAAATACTAAAAGAAAATCATGTATTGATCCAGGTAAATCCATTTTACGTATAAAGAAGAAAGAAATACATCGAATTTTTTCATGACCTTATTGATGACCCGACCAGGAACAAAAATTTTTTGATACATTCCTATAATTGAATGAAATCCTAAACGGTGTGAATTGAGGTAGGTATAGCTATTAGAATAATCTCACTCTTTATCCCAAAGTATAGTTCGACACTCTAAAAAAGGATTTCTATTTCGAAAGAATTACGTATCCATTAAGAGATTTTCAATCAAAATTTATAGATTTTGACTAAAAATTAAGTCACAATTATTACAATCAATCCAATCAATACTTAAGTTTTTTTAGTCATTTTATTGACCAAACAAAAGGAACGAAACCTCATTTCTTTAGATCAAAACCGAATTTTAGTAATTATTCTTTATCTTTAATCAAGGGTTTACTCCTTTTTAGTTGAGCCAAAGTCGAAATCGTTCGAATTGTATAATCATCAATTACTGATATTGGTAAACGACCCAAAGCAATTTGATTATAATTCAATTCGTGACGATCATAAGTAGAAAGCTCATAGTCTTCAGTCATTGATAAACAATTTGTTGGACAATACTCAACGCAGTTACCACAAAATATACAGATTCCGAAATCAATACTATAATTAAGCAATCGTTTCTTTCGAATATTCGTTTCGTATTGCCAATCAACAACGGGTAAATCTATAGGACATACACGAACACATACCTCACAAGCAATACATTTATCAAATTCAAAATGGATTCGACCGCGGAAGCGCTCCGATGTAATTAATTTTTCATAAGGGTATTGAATAGTTACAGGTAAACGATTTGTGTGGGATAAGGTAATCATAAAACTTTGACCAATGTACCTTACAGCCCTTATTGTTTGTTGACCATAATTTCTGAACCCAGTCACCATAGGAAGCATATCCTAATTATCTCGGAACAATTTGATGTTTGTTTCTTTCTCTTGTTTGAGACATATAGACTTATAGTATTCCATTACAATGAAAGGAGTTGTGAAGAGGTTGTTAATAATAGATTGCCAAGAGAAATAGGTAAAAGAAATTTCCAGCCAAGATTTAATAGTTGATCCATTCTTAGTCTAGGTAAAGTCCATCTTGTTGTGATAGAAATGAACAAGAACAAATAAGTTTTAGCCAATATAATAAGGATACCCGTTGTTGTTCCAAAAACCCCACTTACTTTATTTAGTTCAAAAAGCTCAGGAACAAAAATGTACGGAATAGAAATATTCCAACCGCCAAAGTAAAGAACTGTTACAAATAATGACGAAACGAATAGGTTTAGATAGGAAGCAACATAAAATAAACCAAATTTTATACCCGAATATTCGGTTTGATAGCCGGCTACTAATTCTTCTTCCGCTTCTGGTAAATCAAAAGGCAATCTCTCGCATTCTGCTAGAGAAGAAATTAGAAAAACAATAAACCCTATAGGTTGCCGCCACAAATTCCACCCCCAAAGACCATATTTTGACTGTGCCTCAACTATATCAACTGTACTTAAACTATTAGATAATTATAGTCGATGAGAACATAACTGTTCCTACCGCTATTCCAGAACCATACATGAGATTTTCACCTCATATGGCTCCTCGAGGGTCATAAATAAATCTAAGGACCAAATCATATTTTATTTTTTATTTTGATACGTTTGTCGGATAGGTTAGTTTGTAGAATAGGTAGGATCACAATGTCCTCTAATTAGACCAATGGAATTCTGTCTGTTATTGTTATAACAATAAATAAAGAGAAAATACTTCTGAATTAATCTCATCCTTTAAGAATTTCAGTTTTTCCTTGTTGAGTAATAACTTCCGTATTTCAATCAAATACTCCTTGTGGGTGTGTAGAAATATTAATCGATCTTTCAACCCAACCCTGTTTTCGATTCCGAAAAAGAATTATACATATCATTAATTTTAAAATTATGGTATAAATTTTATCTCTATGATAAAGAAAGAATAAAAAGGATCATTTTTGATTCTATTGTGATTTTATTTTTTCTATTTTTAGAGTTCTTTTTTTTTTTTTGTTCCTGTTCTTCTTTCTTTTCTGAGAAAAAATGGACTTAAAAAAGTAAAGGGTTATTTCGTATCTGATAGTGATTTTTATAATCGGTGGATAGGAGCATACTCTGGATCGGAATTGTGGGGAGTACTACTTGATCATTTCTACGAATTTAAAGCCCCAATTATTATTCTTTTTATATTATTTATATTATTTTTTTAGGCAAAAATGACCTTTGGTATAATTTACATAATCTCCATTACTAATCCGTTGCCTATCTTGGTGTTTCTAACCAACCCACTCATTTTTGCTCAATCCCCCGTGTTATCATTATGGTAATACATGTCTGGTAATACATGCCAACGATAGTAAAACGTCAATACGGTTGATCATTTGAACCCCGCTTCAAGCCAGGCTGACTAATCAACCAATCTTGGGGTAAAAAATATGTTCTTCTTTTTTTTTTTTTTCGCTTTCCCCTTACTCTTGTACCTAGGAAATGAGACTTATTCTTTTTACTGCGAATTTAGAAGCTGTTTTCTTTCACTCATATAACTATCCGATTTGGATCATCCACTTTCATTTTAATGAAAAATATAAAAAAATATATCCATTTAATTCATTTCGCCAAGTCTTTCATAGTTTCTTAGAAATAAGGGCGTAGAGAAAAGTTTATGTTTCAATGACTCGCACGTAGAGATATTGATAACACACATAGAGTTAATGGTATTTCATAACTAATCGATTGAGCAGCGGCTCGTAGACCACCTAAAAAAGAATATTTATTATTTGATCCATATCCTGACATAAGAAGTCCGATGGGAGCAATACTTGAAATGGCAATCCATAAAAAAACACCAATCTTTAGATCAGCTAAAACTAGGTGATAGCCAAAAGGAATTACTGAATAGCTTAGTAGAATTGATATGACTGCTATGGATGGGCCAACGCTGAATAAACGACTATCTCCCCGAGATGGAAGAAGATTCTCTTTAAAAAGTAGTTTTATCCCATCTGCTAGAGCTTGAAGAACTCCTAAAGGACCAGCATATTCGGGTCCAATACGTTGTTGCACTCCTGCAGCTATTTCTCTTTCTAACCACACAATTACTAGTACCCCTATTGTTATTCCCAATACAAGAGTAAAAATAGGAACAAGCATCCATATAATGTTATATATCTCTTTTAAGGATTCTAATCTGGAAAAAGAATGAATATCTTGTATTTCTGGTGTATCAAGTATCATTTCAACGATCAACTTCCCCCATAATGATATCGATGCTACCTAGTATCGTCATAATGTCAGCCAATTTCATTCTTTTAACTAACTGAGGAAGAATTTGCAAATTAATAAACCCCGGTGGACGAATTTTCCATCTCCAAGGAAAACCACTCTGGTCTCCTATCAGAAAAATTCCCAATTCTCCCTTTGGTGCTTCGACTCTCACATAAAGTTCTTGTTTCGGCAATTCAAAAGTAGGAGAGGTTTTTTTACTAATGAATCGATATTCAAAATCATTCCAGTTTTGATCCCTCTCTCTATCAAAACATCGGGTTTCTAAATTCTCATAGGGCCCCCCCGGAATTCTTTCCAGAGCCTGTTGAATAATTTTTATGGATTCCTTCATTTCACTGATTCGGACTAAATAACGAGCTAATGAATCGCCTTCTTTTTGCCACGGGATTTCCCAATCAAATTCGTTGTAACATTCATAATGATCAACTTTGCGAAGATCCCACTGTATTCCCGAAGCTCGTAGCATTGGTCCTGATAAACCCCAATTTATTGCTTCCTCTGCACTAATAATACCTACTCCTTCAACTCGTTCTAAAAAAATGGGATTTCGCGTAATAAGGTTTTGATATTCAGCAGCCCCTTTTAAAAAATAATCGCAGAAATCCAAGCATTTATCTATCCAGCCATGAGGTAGATCGGCCACTACTCCTCCGATACGAAAAAAATTATGCATCATTCTCATCCCAGTGGCAGCCTCGAATAGATCATATACTAATTCCCTTTCTCTGAAAATATAGAAGAAAGGGGTTTGCGCACCAATATCTGCCATAAAAGGGCCAAGCCATAACAGATGAGAAGCTATACGACTTAACTCCAACATTATTACTCTGATATGGCTAGCTCTTTTAGGTATTTGAATATTTCCCAGCCGTTCTGGTCCATTTATGGTTATTGCTTCTGTGAACATCGTAGCTAAATAATCCCAACGTGTTACATAGGGCAGATATTGTATAATTGTTCGGTTTTCCGCAATTTTTTCCATCCCTCTGTGTAAATAACCTAATATTTGTTCACAGTCAATAACATCTTCACCATCTAGAGTAACGATGAGTCGAAGAACACCATGCATTGATGGATGGTGCGGGCCCATATTGACTATCATGAGGTCTTGTCTTGGAGATGATACATTCATAGGTTTTTCCTCGATTCATTCTTCCATACCTTACTGAAAACTAAAAGAAGCTCATCAAAATGCAAGATCTAATAATAATAAATCAAATAATTAAAAAATGACTTTTCAAATTAACGCGTTTTTGGTTCTCGAATATCCAACTGACTAATTAATTGTTTATAACGTACTTCATTTTTCTTTGACAAATAAGCCAGCAGTCGTTGGCGTTTTCCTATAATTTTCCGGAGGCCTCTCTGAGATAAATAGTCTTTTCGATGCAATTCCAAATGTGAAGTAATTCTTCGGATCTTATTAGTAAAACTGAATACTTGAAATTCAACGGATCCCTTGTTTTTATTTTTTTCGTCTTGTGAAATAACCGAGATGAATGCATTTTTGACCATAAAATGAAATCTTCTCCCGTACTTAAATACTTAAATTTAACTATTTTTAATATTAAAAAAAATATATAGATTTTTATTGATCAGTAATACTAATGCTGATTCCTTTTTGATTTTGTATACCCAACAATTTTCATTTCCTTATGAATTTCTAATTTTATTCAATTGTTTTTATGGGTATTATGGGTATAGGGATCCAAACAGATAATCTATTTATACACTTATAAAAAAGAGAAATTTATACCTAAGATTCTAATCATAAGATTCTGTTGATTCCTTTTTAGATGTAATTGATATGTCATTAAATTAATAAATTAATGATATGAATAGAATAAAAAACAATGCATGTGTGCATCTTTTTGTTTTCATGTATCAACTAAAATAAAATATGTTATGCAATATATGAAAAACGTACCATTAAAGGGTTTTTAATCGTGGATACATATGTATTCTTACCATATTGAAACGACTTCCATTATTGGTATCAAACCAATAGCGATTCATACAAGCTAAATCTTCTAATCGATAATTGGGCCAAAAAACGAGTTTGAATTGAATTCGTTTCTTTTTTTTTTTATATCTAGAAAGATCTTTGTTTTTATTCGAAACGTTAACACAAGTTTTAATGTTATTTCCATTGAAAAATTTTGTATTTATCTGATGAATACCTTGGCTATTCTTCAAATTGAAAGAAATTAGACTTCCGAATTCTCTACGACGTTGAGATAAAAAAGTTTTTTCAGGAACAAAAAAATCATCAAGATTTTGGTTTTTATTTCCAGTGTTCCTTTTCTGTTTTGCAATGGACTCATCCAAATTCGTCTTATCAACACAGCCCTTTTCCTGGTGTCTTGTATTTATTTTGTGCTTACTCTTATGACCCACTGAAATATTTATGGTTTGGTACATAAGAAACGGTCTGATATTTTTTACAGCCAGACGAACGGGTTCGATAATCAATATTCCTTTTTTCATAAATTCTGTAAGGCTCAAATTGTTCGGAATCAGTAGAATATCGAGGCTCATTTCTCTCCTTTGAATAGAGGATATAGCAATTTCGTTTGGATTTATCAGTCTAAGCAGGAGACAAAATACTTTGATATTATTGAATACTCTTTGATTTACAGAAGCGTTCCATCGTAATTGAAAACAGAAATACCTTTTTAGGAGGAAATCAAGCTCCACTTCCATAGAACTTTTGTATTTTTTTTTCTTTTTCGTGTCTGATCCCGCAAAATATTCTTCAAGACCTTTTTCTTGGTTTAAGCGAACTGATCCAAGATCCGCTTGTCTCTCAAATTCTTTTTCTTCTTCATTTTTATTCTTGACTTCAATAGTTTTTTTTTCATTCGAGAATGAGAATATAAAAGTATTCCTTTTTTTCTTTTTATTTACCTTTTTTTTTTCAAAAACATTTTCATTCAAATCAAAAAGAAGTAATTTGATTGGTATGGCTCTGGGGTTTTTCTTATATGCATTGTAAAGTATACAAATTTGTGGGAAGAACCAAAGTTCAAAATTCAATATGGAGTGACTTAATATTCTTTCATTCATTTCCATCCAATCAAAAAGGTTTTTTGGGGGGGATGCATTGATTTCTTCATCTTGATGAAGCATGAGATAAAAAAGACTTTTCTTATCAATTTTATCAATTATTTGATAATTATTAGACACAGTCTTCATCTTTTTATTCCTTTTTGTTCCGGTATCAATCCAGAATTGAATATCCATCTTGTTTCTAAGACAAATAAGACAAAAACGGAGAATTTTCCAATCAAAAAATTTTCTAGCCGGGTTTTTCTCTATATCCACAATCTCATCTTCTCCCAGATAGTTATTCGTAGGAACATCTCCTGGCAGATGAACAAATTTGTGGTTATATGTCTTGTAATTATACAAAAAAATCCCTTGGTTTTTTTTTTTCTTTAATAAGAATTTAAAAATATATGAGTCCTTCGGATCTTCATAATTAATATATTTATATGCTAAAAGATCATATCTATAGTGTTTTTTAAAATTCTTTTGTTGATTTAGTAATGACTCCACTTCAAAATTATTTTTTTTTTCGTACTGAATTAATCGGTCTTTTTCGTATGAATCGCTTTTTTTAAAATCTTTATTTTCAGCTATATATCCTTGATTAAGAATATTTCGCCATTTTTGTGGTACTAATCTAGACCATCTTATCTGAGAGAAATCGTATTGATAATGAACAGCTTTTAACCAGTTTTTCCATTGATTTATGATGGAAGTATTCGGTTTTTTATGTCTTAATTGGCACTGAAATATTTCTTGTACTTCAAAATAATCCTTTCTTTTTTTTTTAAGAAAAATAGTTGTTCCATAATCATGATATTGAAGAGCTGATCTTACCTTAGATAAGTTAAGCCTATATAAGTTAAGAAATTGGGTTTGTGATAATTTGTAAAATACATATGCTTGTGACAAAGAGGATAAGTCACGAAAAACCCTTGTTTTCTTATTACTAATATGAGTAAGTGACTTTTTGATATTCGAAATAAAGTGAATTGTATTTCGATTTACTTTATCAATAGCAGCTTTTTCGTGATTTTCGTCATTATTAGAAATATATTTGTCAATAAGGTTTCTAGCTGATTCAAGAAAAAGTTCTGCATTCATTCTGGGAATTTGAATGATAGATAGAAAGATATCTATGTCTATTTTCTCAATAAAAATTTTTCTAAAATAATGGAATTTACGGACTACTCGACCATTTCTTATTTTTAGTAGCTTTTTTAATGATCCGAATCTTTTCGTACCATAAGTTATTTTGTTAGGACTCCTTTTTTTCTTTGAGATCACTTTCTTCTCTTTTTTTTTTTTTTGTATTTGATTTATGATTGTCCTTTTTTTATTAGTCAAAGCTTGCATTCTTGCTTCGGCCAGTGAAGAATTTGTCCAACCCATAGGTATAATTTGAATCGCGGATTCATCAATCGTTTTTTTATTGGTTATAAAATCTTTTTTAGTTTCATTCAATTCATCTAATCCGCTAAATACTAATAGAATAGTGATTAGTTCTTTTATTTTTTCTTTTAAAAGAAAAAATGGACTTTTTTTGATAACTCTTTTTTGACTTTCTTTTGATTTTGTGAACTTGAAAGAAAACTTTGTTCTTTTTTTTAAAATCCTTATAACTAGAAAACACTTTTTTGTAAACTTTCTAACCTTTTCTTCGAGTTTTTTACAAATGGGTTTAAAATCAAAAAAAGAAGTTCTTCTTTTGTTAGAACCAAAAGGAAATTCAGTTTCCATCCCAAAAACTGTTAAAAAGCAAAAATTCTTTTTTTTCCCTTTCATTGGGCCTTTTTGAGGGCATTGGAACTTAGCTCTGTGCCAAGGTTTCAGGCGAAAAGGGAATAGGATTTTTATCTGAATACCCTCTGTTAACCAGTTTTTCGGAAATTCTTTTTCGGATAATTGAACTCCACTATAGGTGCATTTAACGTGCATTTCCTTATTCCAATCTTTTAAATCCTCGGACCATTCTGGAAATTGAAATAATAGTGTACGGATGGTATTTTTAGCTATTATCAATAAAGGTAAGATAAGATATTTTCTAAGAAGGGATTGGATTACTAGCAAAGAGCCTCTTATTACGTGAGCAAATAGCATGCTATCCCAGGCTTCTGCTATTTCTATCCGTGCTTTTTCCTCCCTTTTGTCCTTCTCTTTTTTCTCACTTTCTTGTATCCTTTCTTCAGTATAATCTGAAATCACAAATTCTCTGTTTTTACATATCAAATGGATAAACATTATTTTTATCATCTGCGAGATATCAAAAGAAAACAAAAAGGGTTTGTTTAGTCGGTCCAAAAAAAGAGGGGAATGCATATTTGGTTGAAAGAGTTCCCAAGTAATTGTTTTACGTCTTTGAGGGCGCATGGAACCTTTTATTATGTCACGACGAAAGTCTGGTTGTTGTGAATAACGTATTAAAGCTATTTCTCTTTCGACTCGCTTAGCATTATTGTCTTCATGATTAGTATTAGCATTAATAGTATCTTTCGTATTATTGTACGTATCCCTGTTCTCTGTAAAAATTATTACACGTTTGTATCTTCTTGAACGAATTTCATAACCCTTTAGCGCAATTTCTTCATGTTCTCTTTCTTGTTGTTCCAACTCGTTGATTAATTTGTATGACCATCGAGGAACTTTTTTACATATTTCAGTTATTCCAATTTTTTTTTTTGTTATTATATCCTTTGGATCATCTAAAAACGTATCGAAGAAAAATTTTAAAATTTTTCTTCGATACTCTCCTCTTTGTTCGTGGTTTGAAAATGAAGAAAGTTCTTTAAAATTTAAACTTGATACTCCTTGTGTTTTTTCAGTAAATTTACTCATTAAATTCAATAAATACCTAATTTCGATAGAAAATGCTTTTCTATCAAATGTATCTATTGTTTGTTTTTGGTCAAATTCTCGATAATTAGGAGTAAAAAGGAGACCGTGAATTCTATTTATCCTTATCCAGGGTGGGTCTATATACTTCTTTCTGGAAGTTTCATTTCTGAGTGGGAATAAAAACAACTTTTTGATCCTTCCGCGTGAGGGACCATTCAATAAAGGATCTAAAATTTTCGGTAAGTATTCTTTTGTATTTTTACACAATCTAGTTCGTTTTTCGAGTAAAGTAAAAGCTAAAAAATGGAAATCTTGAGTTTCTACTTTATTTCTAAATTCATTATTTAATTTGTTCTTTTTTTGTTCATTCATATAACCCCAACGATTATATAATTCTGGAGAGGTCGTTTTTTCTGTTGTGAATATAGGCATTTTTCTTTCTATCAGGTCAAAAAAAAAGGACAAACTCGGCAGGTATGCAAAAGGAATTTTTTGTTTTCCATCACTTAGGCATGTATAAAAAAAAAATTGTGACATTTCATTTCTTACAGCCTTTTCTCTTCCGTTGTTTTTTATATATCGAAATGGGCGATGCCATCGTTTATAGTCAAAAAGTATAGTTACAAGAGGTTTTTCAAACCAAAAGAGATTTTTATCTTGAAATATTTCGAACATTGGGTTTTCTTGATTCTCATCTAGATAAAAAGTATCATAAACTTTTTTATTTTTAGAGCCTGTTTCTTTCAATTGAAAGTAAGATTCATCCTTTTTTTTTCCTTTTCCATTCACATTTACTTTTTTCTCTTTCGTTTCATCGATTTGGATTTTGTCCTTTTCTTCCGACAAAAGGTAAGAAGAAGGATCTT